ATCTCTTTTTTTTGATGTCATTGACATAAGAGATGTCTTTTCTAGTCTATCTCTTTCTATATTCTATTTCTAGATATATGGAAAAGTTCAAAATTCTATTTTCATATCATAGAATAGAATAATAATAGGATCGAATAAATGAAATTTTCAATGATATATTCATATAATATAATAAATGAAATTCTCCTATAATAACCCAGAAATTGCAATAGAAGCAATAGAAAAAAAGGAGGTTTCTGATCTGATGATTCGAAAATATTTTTATAATAGGTAATGCAGGAGCCTTATAGATAAACATAATCAATTCGGTTGTTGTATTCGGACTCTATTATGGATTTCTAACCACAACTTCCGTGGGGCCTTCTTATCTTTTCCTTATCTGAGCTTGGGTTCTACAAGAAAGAGAAGAAATAGGTGTGAACGAGAAGAAGGTAGCAGCAACAACAGGTTTTATTATGTGACAGCTCATGATATTAATATCCATCTATTATGCGACTCTTCATGTAGCGTTGTGTAGACCTCAGACAATGCAGACCCTAGTTCTACCATATCTTTTTGGATGGAACAATCAAAAAAAACTGAATTTGATTATGAATCGACTAACATTCATTTTATGTATGATCTTCGAATTCAGGTCTTCCTGATAAGTATAGTCTAGTTAATCAGTACATTAAATGTACTCAGTACTTTATGCTCGACTTGGTCCCTTTTCTGACTCGAATATTTCATACTCTCTTTATTGCTACCTCTATCTTCTTGTTAAAAAAACTACCGAGAAAAGCTTGGTTTTGGAAGATGGCCGAAATAGACGAAGACGAAATAAAGGAAAGTTAATAAAGTCAGGAAGAAAGAGATCACAAAAAAAAAAGAACTTTTGAAGAGAAGGGTACTAAATGGAAACAAGAGGGATCCACCGAAGAAGATCCTTCTTCTTTTGAAAGTTTTTTATAGAAATATAAAAAGAAGTTTAGGATCCTGCACAAATTTACACAAAAGGAGATTATTTTTATGATGAAAAATTCATTCATTTCAGTATTAAAGAGAATCAAATGAAAAAATCTTCTGGTTTTACAACAATTCTTTTTGAGAAGGATTTATTGATATGCAAATGATTTCGATATATAGACAAGCAAAGGACAATAAAATAAATCTGACAACCTCCGATCTTCGTTTTCGAACGGTATAGGTAGACATAATGAAAAAGAAAGAATACATCTTATGGATGTAAGATATTTACCAATTTTGTGTTTGTAAAATGATAGCAAAACTTTTATTTAGATTCAAATTTGATTAAAACCAAAGTCAGTATCCCGACGAAAAGGAAGATCTTATCGATTGGCTAATAATTAGCATTCCAATAGGAAAAATACTAAAAAGAAATTGTGAAAGAAATTGTGACGAAACTCAAATTAAAAATTCACTTGATAAAAATTAATAATCAAAAACAGAAAGAGAAAAACGCTATAGAATAAAAGATACGAAGAAATACGCCCCCCTCCTACATATTTCAAAATTTCACCGATAAACAAAAATAAAATACCTAGGCCATTAATAAATCCATCAATTATTTTTTTATCAAAAAAAGAAATTATTTCTGCGGCTCTTCGTAACGGGTTGTTTAAGGATATTGTGTAAAAAGTGTCTATATACCCACGATTAAAAGACCAATTATAAAGAATAGTTATGAATTTATCTGCAGTATTTCGGGTTGCATGTTTTTTATAAAAAAAATTCCAAAGGTTAAAGTTTTGTAACGATGAATACGGAGGATTATATACTAAACCCGCAATAATTATTCCAAACAAAGCTATTCCCACTGACCAGATTGATTCTCTTAAAAATTCAAAAAAATCTACCGAATTTCCTATGAACTGATTTAAGGATGGAATAAATAATTTAGACAATATATTTAACTCATATAATAAATTTAATTGATTAAAAGAAATTCCGATCAAACCAATAAACAACGTAACAAAACCTAAAAAAAGCATAGGAAATAACATTATATTATCCGATTCTTGAGGAAAGCCAAAAACTGTTTTAGTAGGAAAAAATTTTATCCTAATCAAAGGACGAACACGGTTTTTAAAATTATTAGTATTATTATTTTTTGTTTGATCAACCAAGGAACTTTTGGAATTTTGATTTAATATGAACAAAGGAAATGGCAATAAACTCATTTTTTGAACTAATTTTTTTTCTTCTTTACCCCACAAGGAAATTGAAAAAAAAAGACTATTTGTTTTTCCGTTATAATTTTGAAAATGATAATTAAAATGTCCTTCAAAAGTCAATAAATAAATTCTCAACATATAAAATGCAGTTAATCCTGCTGTGAAAGAAGCTAGTAGTGCAACAATCGGTGAATACTGAAAACTATCCGCAAGAATAGCATCTTTTGACCAAAAACAAGCAAGAGGAGGAATCCCACAAAGAGAAAGGGTTCCTACTAAAAAAGTATTTCGTGTAAGTGGAATATGTTTTATTAACCCGCCCATAAGACTCATATTTTGACTCTTATCTGGAGAATAACCTGAAATTGGTTCCATTGAATGAATAATGGATCCCGAACCTAAAAATAACAACGCTTTTGAATATGCATGAGTAATTAAATGAAATAAAGCAGCTTGATATGATCCCATTCCCATAGCTAACATCATATAACCCAATTGAGACATTGTTGAATAAGCTAAACTTTTTTTAATATCTTTTTGTGCCAGAGCTAAAGTTGCTCCTAATAGTACCGTTAGTATACCTATAAAAGCTATTATATTCATAATATAAGGTATAACTATGAAAAGAGGAAAAAGACGAGCCACAAGAAAAATTCCAGCGGCTACCAAAGTCGCTGCATGTATCAAAGCAGAAATAGGAGTAGGACCCTCCATGGCATCGGGTAACCATATATGAAGGGGGAATTGAGCTGATTTGGCAAGTGCACCAGAAAAAATACAAAAGCTACATAAAAAAAGAAATAAAACATTAACTTGATTGGTAGAAATCAAGTTATTAACTATTGCAAATAAATCCTGAAATTCAAAACTTCCCGTTAACCAATAAAAACCTAAAATTCCTAGTAATAAACCAAAATCGCCTACACGATTAGTTATAAATGCTTTTTGACAAGCATTTGATGCATTAGGTCGCGTAAACCAAAAACCTATTAATAGATAAGAACACATCCCAATTAATTCCCAGAAAACATAAATTTGTATCAAATTAGAACTGCTAACTAACCCTAACATTGCAGTAGTAAAAAAACTGAGATAAGAAAAAAATCTCAAATAACCTTGATCATGAGACATATAACTATCACTATAAATAAGAACACAAATTCCAACGGTACTAATTAATATTGAAAAAATACACGAAAGTGAATCAATCAAAAATCCGAAGTCTAAACTAAAATCATTAAGGATAGTCCAGGAATACAAATATTGATAACTGGCACTATTATTTATTTGTTCACCAAGTACACTACTAAAAAAACTTACAACTATAGCTAACACTAAAACATTTGGAAAAGACCATCTCCGACGAAGTTTTTTTGTTGCCTGCGGAAAAAGAAGGAGGCCCACACCTATTAAACTAGGCATTAAAAGTGCACTAACAGGTATAATCCCTGAATATTGATATATATGTTCCATAAAAAATCGTATTAATTTTATTAATATTAATTGAATTCATTCTTTCTTTTTCGTCAGGTTTACTTCCTATTTTTCTTTTTTTTGCAGTAGTCAACAAAATTAATATAGTTCGGCTAGTTTTTGCTACAATAGAGAATTGTCTTTCTTTTTAGTACTAAAAACCTTTCCATTATTCTAAGAAAAATAACATAGTAATTTTGTACTCCTCTATTTCCTTCTATTTCCTGATATCTAATAATAACTGGATTACATATTTGAATATAGAACAAAAAAAATACTAAAATAAACTACAAAACCGACTATTGACCATTTAAATAGTAAATAAGTTTTTTGTTTGAAATAACAAAGATGTCTTTCACATCCAAATCTAACAATACTCCGTTTTTGAATGGCAGTTCCAAAAAAACGTACTTCTATATCAAAAAAGCGCATTCGAAAAAATTTTTGGAAAAAAAAAGCCTATTGGACAGCTTTAAAAGCTTTTTCATTAGCAAAATCGCTTTCTACTGGTAATTCCAAAAGTTTTTTTATTCAACAAAAAGAAATTGAAAAATCAAGTTCCGAATAGTAGCATTGGCATTGACATACTAAAAAGTTTTCTTTTTGCGGGCTTTTACTTTTAACCCTAATAAGCTTAAAACTTTGGAAATTGAAAACCGACATATTGAGTTATAAATTGAAAAATTTGTTTATCTATTCACAGAATTGTCAAAAAATAAACAAATTTTTCAGTAAAAAAAAAAAGAAATTCAAAAAACCATTCCACGACCCTCGATGATTAACGAAAAATGGATTATTATAATTTTGAATAAGCCGCCATGGTGAAATCGGTAGACACGCTGCTCTTAGGAAGCAGTGCGAGAGCATCTCGGTTCGAGTCCGAGTGGCGGCATAATCATTTTTCTGTTTCAAAAAGATTGATCATATTATATAATGAATTCTATTAGGACACCTCACCTTTTTATTTTTCATTTTTTTTTCGTTTTAAAATAGTTATGATTTTTGTGATTTTCGAACATCTCTTAACCCATATTTCTTTTTCAGTCATTTCTATTGTAATTACAATAGAAATGATAAAGTTCTTAATTGATGACTTTATAGGACTATCTAATTCATCAAAAAAGGGTATGATAACAACTTTTTTTTGTATAACAGGATTATTAATTACGCGATGGATTTATTTGGGACATTTACCATTAAGCAATTTATATGAATCATTAATTTTGCTTTCTTGGCTTTTTTGTATTATTCATATGGTTCCTTTTTTTCAAAAACAAAACACTTGGATAAGCACCCTAACAGCGCCAAGTGCTTTTTTGTGCCAAAGCTTTACTACTTCGGGTTTTTTAACTAACGTGCATCAGTCCGAAATATTACTACCAGCTCTTCAATCCCAATGGTTAATGATGCACGTAAGTATGATGGTATTGGGTTATGCAGCTCTTTTATGTGGATCATTGTTAGCAGTAGGACTTCTAGTAATTCAATTTCCAAACCAAATAACAAGTATTACTAACAAAAAAACTTTTTTAAATCTATTTTTTTCCTTTGGTCGAATTCAATACACCAACGCAACGAAACCAAATTTTAAAGAAACTTCTTTTGTTTCTTCAAGCAATTTTTACAGGTTTCAATTAATTCAACAATTAGATCTTTGGGGTTATCGTATTATTAGTATAGGATTTATTTTTTTAACTATAGGAATCCTTTCCGGTGCAGTGTGGGCTAATGAAACCTGGGGATCATATTGGAGTTGGGATCCAAAAGAAACTTGGGCCTTTATTACTTGGTCAACATTTTCAATTTATTTTCATATTAGAAAAAATTTGGAAGAATTCAATTCGGCAATTGTTGCCTCGCTGGGGTTTCTTATAATTTGGATATGCTATTTTGGTGTAAATTTATTCGGACTGGGATTACATAGTTATGGTACTTTTAGTTTAACATCTCTTTAAGAGGAATAACAAATTTGACGTATATAAGAAAAGTTAATAGCTATCAAAAAAGATTGAGAGATTTAAAAGAAACTTGAGATAAGATAATGCGATGAGAACCTTTTGAACACATTGAGAGCCTTGGTTTTTACTAGATTCAAAAGGTTCTCAAAACTTACAACAAGATTTGGTTCCCAATTAATTGACCGAAGCAAAAGTCCTTGGAGTTAGATAATTTTTGTTTTCTTTAGAGTTTTTATCCCGCAATTAAACAATATTTTTGAATTACAACTTTCAATTTTATTTATAAAAATAGATCGCTAAAATAGATTCTACTTTATCAACAGAAAAAGAAAAAACAAAATCTGGATAAAGACCAATCCCTAATACAGGAAGGAGAATCGCCAAGGAAACAAATAATTCTCGCGGCCCAGAATCAAAAGTTGTTTTGTTTTGATTATTAAATAATTTATATCCATAGAACATTTGTCGCAACATAGATAATAAATAAAGAGGAGTTAAAATCATTCCAATTGCCATTATAAAACAAATTACTATTTTGGATAGTAAAAAATATTTTTTGGCGGTAATTATACCTAAAAAAACTATCAATTCAGACAAAAAACCACTCATCCCAGGTAACGCGAGCGAAGCTAATGAGAAAACACTAAAAAGTGTGAATAGTTTTGGCATTGGAGTCCCCAGGGCACCCATTTCGTCAAGATAAACAAGACGTTTTCTATCAAAAGTAGTTCCTACCAAGAAAAAAAGTGCCGCCCCAATAAAACCATGAGATATTATTTGTAAAATAGCTCCGTTGAGTCCCAGATCACTGATAGAGTAAATTCCTATAAGTATAAACCCCATATGTGATATAGAGGAATAGGCTATACGTTTTTTTAAATTTCGTTGACCAGAAGATGTTAAAGCGGCATAGATTATTTGTATTGCACCTATTATTAATAACCAAGGAGAAAATAAGGAATGCGCATGTGGCAATAATTCCATATTGATACGAATTAATCCATAAGCCCCCATTTTTAATAAAATTCCGGCCAAAAGCATACAAGTACTATAATGAGCTTCTCCGTGAGTGTCTGGTAACCAGGTATGTAAGGGTATAATTGGTAATTTGACAGCAAACGCAATAAAAAATCCTATATAAAAAAAAACTTCGAGTAACAAAGGATAGGATTGATTGGCTAATAGTTGAAAATTGAATGTTGGATCCTTAGAACCATATAAAGCAATACCAAAAGCTCCTATTAATAAAAAAATAGACCCTCCTGCAGTATACAAAATAAATTTTGTAGCAGAATAAAGACGTTTCTTTCCTCCCCACATGGATAAAAGTAGATAAACAGGAATTAATTCCAATTCCCACATGATGAAAAAAAGTAAAAGATCTTGAGACGAAAATAATCCTATTTGACCACTATACATTGCTAACATCAAGAAATGAAACAAGCGCGAATCGCGAGTAACTGGCCAAGCTGCTAAAGTTGCTAAAGTTGTAATAAACCCTGTCAATAAAATGGGTCCTAGGGATAACCCATCTATTCCTAATCGCCATTCAAAATTCAAAATATTGATCCATTTATAATGATCTGATAATTGAATTAATGGATCGTCGAATTGGAAATTAACGAAAAATGTATAAGTCATTAAAAGCAGTTCGAACATACAAATAAATAGCGTATACCAACGAATTATTTTATTTCCTTTATGAGGAAAAGAAAAAATTAAACAACCCGAGAATATAGGAAAAACTACAAATAGTGTTAACCAAGGAAAAGAATTCGTGATAAAAACAAAATACACGTGGACCAGAAAAACCCGTGAACAAAAACAGTTTTAATCATTATTCTATTTTTGTTCACGGGTTTTTGTCGGTAAAAAACAATCAACGGGATTCAAGTGGGAGTTTGAGGAGAGTATTAATAAGCTAGACCCATGCTTCGAGTTGTTTCATGCCATAAATAAACTCGAACACTCAAAAAATCTGTTGGACAAGCAGATTCACATCTTTTACAACCAACACAGTCTTCGGTTCGGGGCGCCGAAGCGATTTGCTTAGCTTTACATCCTTCCCATGGTATCATTTCTAATACGTCGGTGGGACAAGCTCGAACACACTGAGTACATCCTATACATGTATCATAAATCTTTACTGAATGTGACATTGTATCTATAATTTTTTATTTATCTAATAAATTTTGATCTAGTAAAGTTTGAACTACTTCATTTTTTGTTTCTAGACCAGAACAATCAATAATTTACTCGCAAATTTTCAATTTTAAAATTTTGGATTTACTGATGAGATAGAGCTAAGATACTTTACTTTCTTAGGTTTTCACAAACATGATCAGATTTGGATCCTTATGATAATTTTAGTAAGCCTATTTCTTTAACAAATCAGATTGATTAATACGAATTGAATTTCTATTTCGATAAATTGACGAAACAATGGCCAATCCGATAGCAGCTTCAGCAGCTGCAATCGTTATAACAAAAATGGAAAAAATATTGCCTTTTAATTGGCGACTGTCAAAAAAATCAGAAAATGTTACAAAATTCAGATTAACTGCATTCAACATAAGTTCAAGACACATAAGGGCTCTAATTAGATTGCGACTTGTAATCAATCCATAAATACCAATAGAAAATAAAAAAGCACTTAGAATAAGTACATTTTCAAGCATCATCGCCCAACTCCTTATTAGTTTTTTACTTCGTTAGAATTAAAGTGAACTCCACAAAATAAGTCTAGCATAAAATTGGATTTTTTTTATTGACGAGCCATAGTAATAGCACCTATTAAAGCAATTAAAAGAATTATTGAAATGAATTCAAATGGAATAAAAAAATCGGTTGCTAAATGAATTCCAATTTCTTGACCATTACTAATTAAATCTTGTTCTAAAATTTGATTTGTTCGTGTAGTCCAAATAATTCCATACCATGAAGTATCCAGAATAATAGTAAGTAATAAAACAAAAATACTTGTACAAACTACAGACGTAATCCCATCTCCAACTGTTAAAAGAAAAAACTCTTTGTAATATTCTGAACCATTCAAGAACATCACAGCAAACAAAATCAAAACATTTACAGCTCCCACATAAATAAGCAACTGGGCAGCAGCCACAAAAGGGGAATTTGCTAACAAATAGAATAAGGATATACAAACAAAAACTAATCCTAATGAAAAGGCTGCAAAAATGGGATTGGGAAGAAAAACAACCCCGAGCGCTCCAACTATAAGACCTAATCCAAGAAAGATTAAAAGAAAGTCATGTATTGGTCCAGGCAAATCCATTCTACGTAAAATTAGAGATCAAAAAAAGAAAATTATTTTTTCGTGACCTTATTGACCTGACCAGGAAAACCTTTCTTTATTATATAGATTTTTTTTATCAAGTTCTTATTATCTACATTCCTTTTAATAATTATTCTCTACATTCCTTTTACTAAATAGTTAAACTTCAAGGATGGCGATTTAGTATAGATCTAGAGTTTTTGAAATACTTATACTTTTTTTTTACTTATACTTTTTTTTGAGTAGAAAAACAACAGTATTTCAAAGTCAAGTATAAAAAAAAAAAAAAAAATCACTCTAGTTGTTTACTATTTTATTTTGTTTTAGGTAACTGAAAAATAGTTCGAATGGAATAATCATCAATTACGGACAGAGGTAAACGTCCTAAAGCAATTTGATTATAATTTAAGTCATGACGATCATATGTAGCAAGTTCATATTCTTCAGTCATTGATAAACAATTAGTTGGACAATATTCAACACAATTCCCACAAAAAATACAGATTCCAAAATCAATACTATAATTAAGCAAATGTTTCTTTCGAATGATGGGTTGCAATTTCCAATCAACAACAGGAAGATCTATCGGACATACACGAACACATACTTCACAAGCAATGCATTTATCAAATTCAAAATGAATTCGGCCTCGAAAACGCTCAGATATTATTAATTTTTCATACGGATATTGAATCGTTATAGGCAACCGATTTGCATGGGATAAAGTAATAAGAAAACTCTGTCCAATGTACCTTGCTGCGCGGATGCTTTGTTGACCATAATTGATAAACCCAGTTATCATTGGTAGCATATTGTGACTATTTGTAAATAATTATATGTTTGGTTCTTTTTTTGATATTGTAAGCCAAGTCTTTACTAGAATACTAAAAAAAAAACCTATTCTCCTTCTCCAGTTTCACTTTCTAGAAAATTCGAATGAATTATAATGAAAGGAGTTGAAAAGAAGTTGTTAATAATAGATTACCCAGTGAAATAGGTAAAAGAAATTTCCATCCAAGATTTAAAAGTTGATCCATTCGTAGTCTAGGTAAAGTCCATCGTGTTGTGATAGAAATAAATACCAACAAAAATGTTTTAATCAATGTAATTAAAATCCCTATTGTTGTTTGAAAGGTTCCACTTTCTTGAGTTAATTTGACAAATTCGGAAAAACTGATGAACGGAATAGAGCTATTCCAACCACCCAAGTAAAGAACTGTTACAAATAATGAAGAAACTAATAAGTTGAGATAGGAAGCCACATAAAATAAACCGAATTTTATCCCCGAATATTCGGTTTGATAACCTGCCACTAATTCTTCTTCAGCTTCGGGTAAATCAAATGGTAATCGTTCACATTCTGCTAAAGAAGAAATAAAAAAAATAAGAAATCCTATAGGTTGACGCCACAAATTCCAACCCCACAAACCATATTTAGATTGTAACTCAACAATATCAACTGTACTTAAACTGTTAGATAATCCTAGTCGTTGATAACATCACTATTTTCACCGCTAGTTCAAAACTGTATATGATATTTTCATCTCATACAGCTTCTCTAAGGCCCTTCAAAATGTATTTACACAAATCGAGTAAGAGTTAATCTATAACCAAAAGAACCGTTATCTTATCTCTCAAAATTGGACCTCTGAAATTCTGTCTGCCCTAATACTAAAAAAAAAAAAAAAGACTTCGGAATTTATCTTATCCTTTCAAAGTGTCAAATTTTCTTGCATGAGTTATAATGGCAATTTTTTCCTTTTATACTTTTATAAAATAACTCGATCCTTTTTTTTTTACCCAATTTGTTGTTATTTTGGAAGACTTTTAACAGATCAAAAGGGATTTCAACGTTTTTTTTTTGTATTTAGTAATACTAAAAAAGCAAAATTGCTATTTTGCTTTATTTTGGATTCCGAACTTATTATCTAAAGTTCGGCTTAATCCTTTAATTCTAGAAAATAGATAAAAAAAAAAAAAAGAAAACAATTTTTTTTATGGTTTGAATTCCACAATAAGGTTTCTTTTGATTATAGATTCTAGTTTTTTGTTCCGTTTCTTCTTTCAAAAAAAAAAGGTAGCTGTGCTATAAAAAAGGGAAAGGATTCTTTCGTTTTGGAGAGTTATTTTTGTAATAAGTGGATAGGCAAAAACTCTGGGTCGGAATCATGAGGTGTACTGCTTATTTATTTCTACAAAGTTAAAGCCTCAATTGAAATTCTGGAATTCTCGTTTTTTTTTTTTTGATGAAATCAAAACGTTTTTTTTTTTGAATAGTATACTATTCAACCTCTCGATTACGTGTCCTTTGTGTTTCTTTGTGTTTCTAACCATCCACTCATTTTTGTTCAATTAACAGTGAGTTGCACTAAAATAGTTATAAATCGGCATACAAACTCATTATTGTTAATCTTTTTGTACCGCTTCAAGTCAGGTTAAGTAATCAACCAAATTTGGGTAAAATAATTTTTAATTTTCTTTGGTACATAAGAAAAAAGTTTTAATTTGATTACTGCAAAGTTTGAAGCAGTTTTCTTTCACTCAGGTAACTCTCCAATTTTCGTCATTAGTTGATCGATACAAATATTCCATAACAAAATGGATATTCGATAACAAATTAAAAATTTGCTTTAATTCATTTTCAGTTCTTTGTAAATCATTAACTCACTTTTCGGGGTTTCTAAAATCTTTAAATCCCAAACTTTCAAAAGATTAAAAAAAAAAAAGTAACTACTAAAAAAAAAAATATTAAAGAACCGCTTGCGAAAAAGTTTATTGTTCAACGAATCGCACGTAGAGATATAGATAATACACAGAGAGTTAATGGTATTTCATAACTAATTGATTGAGCAACAGCTCTGAGACCACCCAAAAAAGAATATTTATTATTTGATCCATATCCCGACATCAGAAGACCAATGGGAGTGATACTTGTAATCGCAATCCATAAAAAGATCCCGATATTTAAATCCGCTAAAACAAGATGAGAGCTAAACGGAATTATTGAATAGCTTAATAAGGTTGCTATAACGGTTATAGAAGGACCTAAACTAAATAAGTTATTATCTCCTCTAGATGGAAAAACATTCTCTTTGAAAAGCAATTTTGTACCATCTGCTAAAGCTTGTAGAACTCCCAAAGGACCTACATATTCAGGACCAATACGTTGTTGTAACCCGGCAGATATTTGTCGTTCTAACCATACAATGACTAATAGACTAATCAGAATTGCCAGTATAAGACTTAAAGTGGGCAAAAACTTCCAGAATATTTCAGTGATTTCACTTAGAAGAGCTAATTTTGAAAAAGAATTAATAGATTCTACTCCGATTTTATCAATCAAATTTTTTATATTCATTATCATTTCAACGATCAACTTCCCCCATAATTATATCGATACTTCCTAGGATTGTCATAATATCGGCCAATTTTGTTCGTTTTACCACTTGAGAAAGAATTTGTAAATTGATAAAACCCGGAGATCGAATTTTCCAACGCCAAGGAAACCCACTTTGATCACCTATTAAAAAAATTCCTAATTCTCCTTTTGGCGCTTCGACACGAACATAAAATTCTTGCTTCGGTAATTCAAAAATAGGAGAAGTTTTTTTACCAATAAAACGATATTCAAAATCATTCCAGTCGGTATCCTTTTGTTTATTAAAAGATCGCGCTTCTAGATTTTCATAAGGACCCCCAGGAATCGCTTCAAGAGCCTGTTGAATAATTTTAATGGATTCTTTCATTTCACCAATTCGAATTAAATAACGAGCTAAAGAATCCCCTTCGGTTTGCCAATGAACGCCCCAATCAAATTCATTATAACATTCATAAGGATCAATTTTACGAAGATCCCATTGTACTCCTGAAGCCCGTAACATTGGTCCCGATAAACCCCAATTTATTGCTTCTTCTGTACTAATAATACCTACCCCTTCTACTCGTTCTAAAAAAATAGGATTATTCGTAATAAGTTTTTGATAATTAGTAATTTCGTTTAAAAAAAAATCACAAAAATCCAAACATTTATCTATCCAACCATATGGTAGATCAGCAGAAACTCCCCCAATACGAAAAAAATTATGCATCATTCGCATACCTGTAGCCGCTTCGAATAAATCATATACTAATTCTCGTTCTCTAAAAATATAGAAGAAAGGGGTCTGTGCACCAATATCAGCCATAAAAGGGCCAAGCCATAAAAGATGAGAAGCTATACGACTTAACTCCAACATAATGACTCTGATATAGCTAGCTCGTTTTGGTACTTGAATATTTCCCAATTGTTCAGGTCCGTTTACTGTTATTGCTTCGGTGAACATAGTTGCTAAATAATCCCACCGTGTTACATAAGGCAAATATTGTATAATTGTTCGGTTTTCCGCTATTTTTTCCATTCCTCGGTGTAAATAACCCAATATTGGTTCACAGTCAATAACATCTTCCCCATCAAGAGTAACAATGAGTCGAAGAACACCGTGCATTGATGGGTGATGGGGACCCATATTGACTATCATAAGACCCTCTTTTGTGGATGGTACATTCATAGGGTTTGCCTCGAATCATTCTTTCGTGAAGTATTGAATAATAAAAAAATTTTATTAAGATTCAAAATCTAATAAATCAAATAATCAAAATAAAGTATTCAATCAAATTACCGCATTTTTACTTCTCGAATATTTAATTTACTAATTAATTCTTTATAACTCACTTTATTGTTTTTTAATAAATAAGATAAAAGTCTTTGGCGTTTTCCTAAAATTTTTCGTAAACCTCGTTGAGATAAATAGTCCTTTTTATGCACTGCAAAATGAGAAGTAAGTCTTCTAATTTTTTGAGTTAAATTTTTGATTTGAAATTCAACTGATCCGCTCTTTTCTTCTTTTTCTTCTTCTCCAATAACTGAAATGAATGAATTTTTCATCATAAAAATAATCTCCTTTTGTGTAAATTTGTGCAGGATCCTAAACTTCTTTTTATATTTCTATAAAAAACTTTCAAAAGAAGAAGGATCTTCTTCGGTGGATCCCTCTTGTTTCCATTTAGTACCCTTCTCTTCAAAAGTTCTTTTTTTTTTGTGATCTCTTTCTTCCTGACTTTATTAACTTTCCTTTATTTCGTCTTCGTCTATTTCGGCCATCTTCCAAAACCAAGCTTTTCTCGGTAGTTTTTTTAACAAGAAGATAGAGGTAGCAATAAAGAGAGTATGAAATATTCGAGTCAGAAAAGGGACCAAGTCGAGCATAAAGTACTGAGTACATTTAATGTACTGATTAACTAGACTATACTTATCAGGAAGACCTGAATTCGAAGATCATACATAAAATGAATGTTAGTCGATTCATAATCAAATTCAGTTTTTTTTGATTGTTCCATCCAAAAAGATATGGTAGAACTAGGGTCTGCATTGTCTGAGGTCTACACAACGCTACATGAAGAGTCGCATAATAGATGGATATTAATATCATGAGCTGTCACATAATAAAACCTGTTGTTGCTGCTACCTTCTTCTCGTTCACACCTATTTCTTCTCTTTCTTGTAGAACCCAAGCTCAGATAAGGAAAAGATAAGAAGGCCCCACGGAAGTTGTGGTTAGAAATCCATAATAGAGTCCGAATACAACAACCGAATTGATTATGTTTATCTATAAGGCTCCTGCATTACCTATTATAAAAATATTTTCGAATCATCAGATCAGAAACCTCCTTTTTTTCTATTGCTTCTATTGCAATTTCTGGGTTATTATAGGAGAATTTCATTTATTATATTATATGAATATATCATTGAAAATTTCATTTATTCGATCCTATTATTATTCTATTCTATGATATGAAAATAGAATTTTGAACTTTTCCATATATCTAGAAATAGAATATAGAAAGAGATAGACTAGAAAAGACATCTCTTATGTCAATGACATCAAAAAAAAGAGATATTAAATGAATGGAATTGGGGGAGAGACGCAATAGAATACCATAGAACCACTTTGAGGTTCCCTATTAAATGAGGGATGGAACGAAGACACTACGAAGAAGTTGCGGGGGTTACGAAGGAAACTTCGAACTCATATTGGTCCTGGGTTGAGAAGGGAAATTGAAC